TTCTTTTTGTCTAACTCACTTCCTTTTTTCTGTGTGAGTTTCGGGAATATCCCCATTCATAGGTCCGAGATCGATCTATATGGGTGGAAAGGTCCGTATGATCAACTCGGCAATCAGTTGTTAGAATCGATAGGTCTTCCAATTGTTCATTTGAAAAAATGGAAACCCTTTTTATTGGACGATCATGATACTTCCCGAAAATCGAAATTCTTGGTCAATGGAGGAAAAATAGCACCCTTTTTGTTCAATAAGATACCAAAGTGGATGATTGACCCAAGAAAAAATCGCGGGAAATCCTTTGATAGGGCGGATTCCTATTTCTCAATGATATTCCACAATCAAGACAATTGGCTGAATCCCGTGAAAACATTTCATCGAAGTTCATTGATATCTTCTTTTTATAAAGCAAATCGACTTCGATTCTTGAATAATCCACATCACTTCTGCTTCTATTCTAACACAAGATTCCCCTTTTCTGTGGAAAAGGCCCATATCCATAATTCTGATTTGACATATGGACAATTCCTCAATATCTTGTTCATTCGCAACAAAATCTTTTCTTTGCCCGTCGAATATGCTTTTGGGGGGAGAGAGACTATTTCACCAATCGAGTCACAGGTATCTAACATATTCATACCTAACGATTTTCCACAAAGTGGTGACGAAACGTATAACTTGTACAAATCTTTCCATTTTCCAAGTCGATACGATCCCTTCGTCCATAGAACTAGTTTCTCGATCGCAGACATTTCTGGAACACCCCTAACAGAGGGACAAAGAGTGCATTTTGAAAGAACTTGTTGTCAACCTCTTTCAGCTAGGAATCTATCGGATTCAGAAGAGAAGAACTTGCATCAGTATCTCAATTCAAACATGGGTTTGATTCCCACTCCATGTTCTGAGAAAGATTTACCATGCAAAAAGAGGAAAAAACGGCGTCTTTGTCTAAAGAAATGCCTTGCAAAAGGGCAGATGTATAGAACCTTTCAACAAAGGGCTCTTTCAACTCTCTCAAAATCGAATCTATTCCAAACATATATGCCATGGTTCTTGACAGGGTACTGGATATTTGTAGATAATTTTGTAGATACTTTTTCAGACCTATTGCCGATTTCAGATACTTTTCCAGAACTATGGCTGATACTACGTAATAGTCAAAAATTGGTATCCATAATACGAAGTAGCAGTAAAAAATTGGTATTCATCTTTCGGGATATTAGGCATAGATTGGGTAGATCGTGGCGAATTCTTTGGAAAAAAGCGCGTCTTAATCTGATAAGTGAGATTTCGAATAAGTGTTTACATAATGTTCTTCTGTCCGAAGAAATGATTCATCGAAATAATGAGTCACCATTGATATCGACACATCTGAGATCGCCAAGTGTTTGGGAGTTCTTCTATTCAATCCTTTTCCTTCTTGTTGTTGCTGGATATCTCGTTTGTACCCAGCTTCTCTTTGTTTCCGGGGCCTCTAGTGAGTTACAGACAGAGTTCGAAAAGGTCAAATCTTTGATGATGGAATCATCTATGATTGAGTTGCGAAAACTTCTGGATAGGTATCCTACATCTGAACCAAATTCTTTCTGGGTAAAGAATCTCTTTCTAGTTGCTCTGGAACAATTCCGTTCTAAGAAGATATATTTGAATATCAATCTCATCGATCTCATATCAAATCCCATCAATCGAATCACTTTTTCGAGAAATACGAGACATCTAAGTCATACAAGTAAAGAGATCTATTCATTGATAAGAAAAAGAAAAAACTGGAACGGGGATTGGGTTGATGATAAAATAGAATCCTGGGTCGCGAACAGTGATTTGATTGATGATGAAGAAAGAGAATTCTTGGTTCAGTTCTCCGCCTTAACGACAGAACAAAGGATTGATCAAATTCTATTGAGTCTGACTCATAGTGATCGTTTATCAAAGAATGACTCTGGTTATCAAATGATTGAAGAACCGGGAGCAATTTACTTACGATACTTGGTTGATATTCATAAAAAGGATCTATTGAATTATGAGTTCAATCCATCCTGTTTAGCAGAAAGACGGGTATTCCTTGCTCATTATCAGACAATCACTTATTCCCAAACTTCGTGTGGGACTACTACTTTGCACTGCCCATCTCATCGAAAACCCTTTTCGCTCCGCTTAGCCTTATCCCCCTCTAGGGGAATTTTAGTGATAGGTTCTATAGGAACTGGACGCTCCTATTTGGTCAAATACCTAGCTACAAATTCCTATGTTCCTTTCATTACGGTATTTCTGAACGATAACAAGCCAAAAGTTATGGATGAGGATGAAGATGAGGATTATTACGAGATAAAGGTTGGTGGTAGTGACGAGATTGATGCTAGTGACGCTGCTAGTGACGCGATTGATGCTAGTGACGAGATGGATCCTGACCTTGATACGGAGCTGGAAGAGCTAACTATGATGAATGCGCCAACTATAGATAGGATGTCGGAACTAGGCCCCACCCTTCAATTCGAATTAGCAA